TCGAACCCGCATCGTTAGCTTGGAAGGCTAGGGGTTATAGTCGACGTTGATTCATCATTTTTAACGTCTCTAATTCAAAACTGAACGTGAAACTTTGGTTTCATTCGGCTCCTTTATGGAAGATGGATAAATTCCCAGATTCAGACATGAACCAAATAAAAAAAAAATCCGACCCATAACGTCTATGTCAGCTTTTATGTTTGAATCTATTCAGATTTTAGGTCTGAATCTGTTCAGAACAACCCGCTTTCTAGACGATCCCTATAGAAAAGAGGGGGGTTCTACTCTAACAATCTTTCTAGTTACTTCGTTCTCTACTTCTATATTGAAAGAATCCTTAGGAAAAGCATTCTGTTCCCACCGAGCTAAAAAAAATTCTCGATGTCTTTAGTAAACCAAAGACATTGTTTAATAGCTATTTTGCTTTAATTTCCCCTATAAAATAAAAATGGAAAATTGAAGATTTAGTTACGATTAGAAAGAAATACACTCTTTATTTTTATCCATGGATCCTTTACTCATACTCATTCAATTGGAAGTCTTGATCCAATAAAAAAATTATGTTTCGCAATTTAATAATCCAATTTTTCAATTTTAAAATTGATTCTTGGATCCAATTCACGAGAATTTATATTCTTCCTCGAATTTTTCATTGAGAGGTAAAGGATTCAATCCTTTTAAGAACTAAAGTTTTTGTTCGGAATGCATATTAATCAAACCGAAAGACCCTTTAACTATATAAAGGGTTAAAGAACGAATCACACTTTTACCACTAAACTATACCCGCTACAATCGAATTATTGTATATAAATTCACCTTTTGTCGACCCTAATAAAAAAACAAATAAAACAAAAGATCATAAAAGAATCCCGAAAACTAGAATGGTTCACTAGCACACCTAGTGAGATTAGGAAAAGAGGATTCATTTAGTTTAAATAACAAGTGTTTCGGAGTTTTTGACCTATGCGTCTCGAACTTAAGCCCTAACACAAAAAAAAAGGTATTGTGTTAAGAAACGGCAGTTCCCTTTTTAAAATTTAAACCGGAATAAAGAACTAACATTTAAACCGGAATAAAAGGACTAACTAAGAAAGAAATGACACTTTGAGTCGTTACCATTTGATTCTATATCATAATCATAGAAATTTTAAAAGTCCTTTAATCATTTAATCATTTTTAAAATAGCACTAACAAGCAAGTTTTTTTTTACTTTCAAATTTAATAAATATTTGTTATTTAATTAATAAATATTTGTTATTTAATTAATAATTCGTTGGAACAAAAGGGCGGGCCCGGCTAAGTATTGACCAGGCCGGGCCGTGGAACTAAAAAGCCCTTTTGGACGAAATCAAAAAAGAATAGTATATACTATGACGGGCGTTTTCAAGCCTTATTTTTTATAATGTAACATAATACTTTTTCAATTGGGAGGAGAGATGGCTGAGTGGACTAAAGCGTCGGATTGCTAATCCGTTGTACGAGTTTTTCGTACCGAGGGTTCGAATCCCTCTCTTTCCGTTTTCGTTGATGACTTGGTATTTTCTTTCTAATTTCTCGCGAGCTCTTAATTTTATAGTTAAAATTAAATTTTAAATTAATAGTTGTTTATTTTATAAAGTTAAAGATGTGAAATAGATAAAATCTTACTAATAACAGTTTTAAATCAAGCAAAGAAAACAAAAAATTTATTCTTCACGTCCAGGATTACGTCCTGGATCATTAGACAGGAATCCGAATATAAAGAGAGAAACAAAGAATATCACTACCGTGTAAACAAATAGTTTGAGAGTAAGCATTACACAATCTCCAAGATTTTTTTAGGAAAAAAGAGAATAGATTCTCCATTTTTATACCACATACCCTATTTTATTTTGACACCAAGAAATGAATTGGGGTGATCCGAATTTGTATTTGTCGCGGTTGTACAAGAATGTAAATATTTTAATTGATTAATTTATTTGATCTTATCAATTCGTAGAATTTTTTTCGAATAAATCATGAATTTGTCTGGGATTGTATTAAAAATATCATCGAAAACTTACAGCAGCTTGCCATACAAAGGCTAAGAGAAAAAAGAACAGGGGTATTACTGGCATAACATCTACAATTGGATTCAAAAAAGCGTAGGCTTCGGGCAATTTGGCGACGAAAAAGCTACTGGAATAAAGAGCAGAATTAAGGTAGATACAGATTAAACTAAATATATTAAGCATAACAAACATTTTGTTCTTGAGGATAGTTGTATTTATTTTGATTGAGTTTTTAATAAATTGAGTTTTTTATTATTATAAATATGTTATTTTTGATAGACGAAAAAAATAAATAAAAAGAAAATAAGATAGACCAAAAAACTTTCTTTGATTTGAACTCACCCAATCAAAAACCCTTCTATATCTCAAATCAAAAGAGAATAGAATAAATCATACTTTCGTACAATATCTTAATTGAATTATATGTAATGATCAATAAATTAAGTTTAATTCTATGTCTATATATATAGTCGACACGTATAGTCTCCATGTATAAAAATTCTAGTAATCTAGTTTATAAATAATAGATATTTAGACTGGAGTTGACTAATAACCCGTACCAATATTAGTCTTTATTAGTGTTGAAGAGAAATAAATGGGGCGTGGCCAAGTGGTAAGGCAACGGGTTTTGGTCCCGCTATTCGGAGGTTCGAATCCTTCCGTCCCAGAGCATACCCCGCCTAGAATTAATTTAAAATTAAATGATTATTTTATATATAAGATATATCATAATAAAATATATATAAAATATAAAAAAAAGATTTACTTTTGCATTATATCTTTTTCACAAATTGAATTGAGTTCAAATAACACGCATATTAAATAAGAAGTTGAATTCAATTTCTTTGTGATTCGGTAATATAGTACCGAGTATAAATATGAAAAAATAACAACCTTCAATCTCCCCTTACATCAGTTTTTTTTTATCTATCTTTTTTTAATCACAGGAAGTTTAATCCAATACGGATTTCTTTTTTACTGATGATAAAAAACGAAAGGTCCTTGCTGTAAAACTTTATGATATCCAAACTACAAATAATTATATCGGATAGGCGCTTTTTTAATCAATTAAATCTTTGTAATGAACGCTTATGAGTTCTTGGTACTTGAAGAAGTATAAAATTGTTGAATTTATCCATCCTATCACTATATACGTTACTTGAAGATACAGATATACGTTACTTGCGGGTACAGATTCAAAATAACTTGTTTATTCGTTTTTATAGTTATAGTTTATTCGTTTTTATAGTTATATTAGTTAAATAATTCTATTTTAACTATTTTTATTTTAGAATAATAAAAAAAAAAATTCTTTTTATTTTATAGAATTTCCAATATTAAATTCTATTAATCTAAAAAAAAATGAGATTAAATTGATTTAATTCTTGCAGAGACTTCCTTATTTTCATATAGAAGAAAAAGGTATAGATTACTATGTAACGACCGAACCAATGATTATTCATGATTCCATAATTGAATCAATTACATATGGGTTCCAAACTGAAGGAATGTTATGGTAAAACTTCGTTTAAAACGATGTGGTAGAAAGCAACGTGCGACTTGAAGGACATGATCAGCTGTGGAGTCTTACATCCACCATTTTTTATATTTATATATAGGATATATAGGAATGAAAGTGCTCTTGCCTCGACATCATTTGTTCTGTTCCGCTGGAACCCTCTTTTTTTTTTTGGGGGGGGGTAGAATTGGAATGAAATTATAGTACAGGATGGAGCTCGAGTAGAAAGTATTTATTTTTGAGGGGCAAGAATCTAGGGTTAGTATCAATCAATAAATTGTAACAACTTCGTAAATATATTTTCGATACATAAACTGAAAAGATCCTATTCGAGAAAATTTCCAATTGAAAATAATTGTTTGTTGAAATTGGTAAAACTCTTTCGATCAAATAAAAAGGGAAAGTGTATTATGCAGGAATTAATCATTCGTAGGATTCTTTGACAGAAATAAATCACAAAAAATGGTATGTTGCTACCGTTTTGAAAGGATTTAAGGATCACCGAAGTAATGTCTAAACCCAATGATTCAAGGCAAAGATTCTGGAACAAGGAAATACCGTTTTCCATTGTCTTAACAACTAGATCAGAATGAAGAATAAAAAAAATTATAAAGGAGAGAGACAATTAAAGGGTTAGAGACGGCTCAATAAATGAAATCTTTTAAGGGGTTCTGGGTTATTTCAAAGTTAGCCAACTTGAGTTATGAGGGTGCAAATACGACTGATTTTCTTTTTGTTGGGTACGAATAAGAAAAAAAATACTTAAATCAATAGTCTAATTAATTTGGTGATTTTGTGGATATATTTGATATTGTAATTCTATACATAGACATAATTTCAAATTTTCTCGAGCCGTACGAGATGAAATTTTCATATACGGTTCTCGGGGGAGGGTATTGTTCATCTATCCCAATGAGCCATTTATCGAATCGTTGCAATTGATGTTCGATCCCGACGAGAGGGAAGAGATCTTCGGAAAGTGGGTTTTTATGATCCGATAAAGAATCAAATTTCTTTAAACGTTCCTGCTATTCTATATTTCCTTGAAAAAGGCGCTCAACCTACAGGAACTGTTCATGATATTTTTAAAAGGGCAGGGGTTTTTAAGGAACTTCGCCTTAATCAATAAACACAATGTCTAACCTTTTCATTTCTTTGCCAGTTCCTTAGATTTAATATTGTTACTTTATAGAATAGTGTCCTTTATTTATAACGACAAAAAATGGATTTATATTTTTTTGATATTAAAATTATTATTGCTATAGCTATAATAATTGATCTCACAATTTCAAATCTAAATAAAACACAAAGATCAAGTGAATAAATAACAAATGACGTATCGTATTAAGTAATGGCGTCTATAGACATAAAAATTTGGTCAATGGGTTGATTTTTATTTTTGTTGGAACTCTATGAACAAAACAACAAAGGACTAAACTCGGTTATTTTAGTTATTTAATAAATTTCATTTTTTTTTTTTTACTTATCTGCCGTCTTGCTTAATTCAATCTTTCATTTATATTATATATCTATTATAATGTTTATCTATAGTGCCGATCCAACAAAAGTCCTTAGTTTTTTTTTTTTTTTATTTCAATATTAAAAAATGGGATTAATTTTAATTAATTGAAATCGTAATTGTTAGTTCGATTTAGAATTTTTTTCTCTTTTTTATGCTTTTGTCAATACTCATATTGACAACAGTGTATCAAATAAATATAATCCGATCGTGGATAAATGGATCTATTTCTCCCTGTTCCATAAATTTTATTTAATTCAAATAAAATAATGAGTTCGTGGATTTTCTGTCATACAAGAAAGTAAGTCTTTTTTTATTCGATTTTAATCAATAAAACTCAATTTAGACAAAACTCGGTATGGACTAATTAATTCAATGGATAATCGAAGAAACAAGGGGCGCTTTATAAGTTTATAAATAGTTGAAAATCTTTGGCTTTATCCCTTATTTATTTTTTATCTGATAATTTTTTATATTTTTGTCGTAATTTGCTCATTTTTATTATATTCAGAGTGAGTTAGAATTTTTTATGGTTTGATGGCGTTGTGCTAGTCAAGTTCGTTATTTATTTATTAGGATTTTGATTGTATCTAGACATTTAAATTAGTTTTTAAAATTAGTTTATTAGGGTTGCTAACTCAACGGTAGAGTACTCGGCTTTTAAGTGCGGCTAGCATTTTTTACACATTTGTATGAAGCAACAGATTCGTCAATACCATCGGTAGAGTTTGTAAGACCGCGACTGATCCTGAAAGGAATGAATGGAAAAAGCAGCATGTCGTAGCAATGGACAATTCTGAGAATATTTCATTCTTACTGAATAGGTCCAAAATCAGATTTCAATTGTTTTAATTCGTGATATATAACAATAAAAAAAAGGTTTTTTGGGGGGGAGTGGTCGAGTGAATAAATGGGTAGAGCCTTACTATAAGGTTCCAATTATAGGGAAATAAAAAGTAACGAGCTTCTGTTCTTAATTTTTGAACGATTACCCCATCTAATTAGACGTTAAAAATATATTAGTGCTTAATGCGGTAAAGGCTTTTCCGATTAGCGGATTAGAAATTTCTTATGAGTCCTAACTATTAGCTATTACCCTTTATGGGGTAGAGATAAATGTGTAGAAGAAAGCAGTATATTGATAAAGAATTTTTTTTTTCCAAATCAAAAGAGCGATTGGATTGATAAAATAAAGGACTTCTAAGTATCTTATTATCCTATAATTAATAAATCTATTATATCAAAAGGGCGAGGCTAGAGAGTCTGTTAATTAATTTGACCGAGGTATCTGTTTTTTTCTTACTATAAACTATAAATACCTTGTTTTGACTATATCGTACTATGTATCATTTGATAACCCCCAAAATTTCCTATTTCTTTTCTGGTTCAAATCAAATTTTAAATGGAAGAATTGCAGGGATATTTAGAATTAGATAGATCTTGGCAACACGACTTCCTATACCCACTTATCTTTCGGGAGTATATTTATGCGCTTGCTCATGATCGGGGTTTAAATGGATCCATTTTATTGGATAATGTAGGTTATGATAAGAAATCTAGTTTACTAATTATAAAACGTTTAATTAGTCGAATGTATCAACAGAATCATTTTATTATTTCCGTTAATGATTCGAATCAAAAAAAAAAATTGGGGTACAAAAAAAATTTGTATTCAAAAATAATATCGGAAGGATTTGCAGTCATTGTGGAAATTCCGTTTTCCCTACGATTAATATCTTCCTTAGAGGAGACAGAAGTCGTAAAATTTTATAATTTACGATCAATTCATTCAATATTTCCTTTTTTCGAGGACAAATTCCCACATTTAAATTATGCATCAGATGTACTAATACCCTATCCCATTCATTTGGAAATATTGGTTCAAACCCTTCGTTACTGCGTGAAAGATCCCTCTTCTTTGCATTTATTACGGCTCTTTCTTCACAAGTATTCTAATTGGAATAGTCTTATTACTCCAAAAGACTCCTTTTTTGCAAAAAGTAATCCAAGATTACTCTTGCTCCTACATAATTCTTATGTATATGAATACGAATCCGTTTTACTTTTTCTACGTAACCAATCGAATCATTTACGATTAACCTCTTCTGGGATCTTTTTTGAGCGAATCCGTTTTTATGAAAAAATAAAATATCCTGTCGAAGTTAACGATTTTCCGGCCACCTTATGGTTCTGCAAGGATACTTTTATGGAGTATGTTAGATATCAAGGAAAATCAATTCTGGTATCAAAAAATACTCCTCTTCTGATGAATAAGTGGAAATATTATCTTGTCAATTTTTGGCAATGTCATTTTTATGTATGGTCTCAATCAGGAATAATCCATATAAACCAATTATGCAAGCATTCCCTTAATGTTTTGGGTTATCTTTTAAGCATACGACCAAATATTTTAGCGGTACAGAGTCAATTGC